TAAGAATGAATACTATGATTCGCATTTCGAACGGGCATGAATACAGCATCTATAGGATAACTGCCGTCTTGAAAGTTATTTGGAGTTTTTATACGATATCCACGATTCCTCTCAATTTGTAATTCAATACACAAATTAATGGGTTCTGTTAGATTAGCTATATGCTGTGTATTATCAACGATTTCCACAGAGGGTGGTAAAATAATGTCTTGAGCAGTTACATATCCAGGACCCTTGACACAAATAGACGCGTTACGAGTTCCATACAGATTACTTCTCAATACAATTTCTTTCAAATTCATTAAAATTTCATGTACAGATTCTTGAATACCTACGATGGTAGAATATTCATGTGGTATTTTCTCAGATTTTGCACGTGTAATACATGTCCCTTCTATTTCTCCGAGTAAGGCTCTTCGCATCGCGATGCCGATTGTATCGGCTTGGCCTTTCATAAGTGGGGCCAGAATAAAGCGTCCATAATAAAGACGCTTACTGTCTGCTCTTGATTCAACACACTTCCACTGTAGTGTCCGAGTAGATACTGTTACTTTCTCTCGAACCATAGTAATATTATTTGATCAAATCATTGAATTATTTATTTCTCTTGAAATCTCTTCAATGTTTACACACGTCTTTTTTTGGGGGGCCTACAGCCATTATGTGGCATAGGGGTTACATCCCGTATGAAACTTAATAGTATGCCACTTCTACGAATAGCTCTTAATGCCGCATCTCTCCCGAGACCCGGGCCCTTTATCATGACTTCTGCTCGTTGCATACCTTGATCCACCACTGTCCGAATAGCATTTCCCGCTGCGGTTTGGGCGGCAAATGGTGTCCCTCTTCTTGTACCCTTGAATCCACAAGTACCGGCGGAGGACCAAGAAATTACTCGACCTCGTACATCTGTAACAGTCACAATGGTATTGTTGAAACTTGCTTGAACATGAATAACTCCCTTTGGTATTCTACGCACATTCTTACGTGAACCAATACGTCTATTTCTACGTGAACCAATTTTTGGTATAGGTTTTGCCATATTTTATCATCTCATAAATATAAGTCAGAGATATATGGATATATCCATTTCATGTCAAAACAGATCCTGGTTTTTTACTGATTTTTTTGTACATCTGTACATCAGGTCCTTTAGATTTCGGGAGTCCTTTTTGTTTTAGAAAGATTATCCTTGTCTTTGTTTATGTCTCGGGTTGGAACAAATTACTATAATTCGTCCCCGCCTACGGATCAATCGACATTTTTCACAAATTTTACGAACAGAGGCCCTTATTTTCATATTTGTCACTCCTTTTCTTAATTCTGAATCTACTTAATTGGAAGAAAATAAGTTTCTTAAAATCTTTAACTTCGAATTGTATCCCCACGAAAGAATGTTGAAATTGAAAAAACCACCTAATTATGTGAGTCTTTACTTTAGAGTATACAAAAGAGTATACAAATTATATGTCCTTTAGTTGAATCATAAGAACTTACCACAATTTTGATTCTATTTACTGGTAGTATACGTATAAAATTACGTTGAACCCTTCCCGAAGCAAAACCCAGAATCAGATTTTCATTATCTAAACGAACTCGAAACATACATACCATTGGGACGTAGTTCAGTAATTAAAACCTCGCGAATCTTTTTTTTTCTTTCATTCCAGGGAAAACGGCCTTGAAGTATCAACGAATCTAAGAGGCATAGTATTAGAAACCTACCTTTTTACCTTTTTTTTCACAAAACAAATAGGCAAGTTCCGCATATAATTCGGCTATCAGAAAGATTACCATATATAACACAAAATTTCTCCGCCGATTCCTTCTATTCGAGCCTCTCGGTCTGTCATTATACCTCGAGAAGTAGAAAGAATTACAATCCCCATTCCGCCTAAAATTCTCGGAATTCGTTGATAGTTAGAATAGATTCGTAGGCCAGGCCGGCTGATCCGTTTTAAATTTAAAAGAGTTCTATACGCTCCTTTCCTATTTCTCCTATGTCGTAGGGTTAAAACTAAAAAATATTTATTGCTTTCTTGATGTTTTCTCACGTTTTCAATAAAACCTTCTCGTAAAAGGATTTTAACAATATTTTCAGTGATGTAAGTAGATGGTATTCGAACTGTTCTTTTTTCATTCATGTCAGCATTTCGTATAGAGGTTATTATGTCAGCAATAGTGTCTTTACTCATGATAAACTAAGATTATTGTTGCCCCCGAATTTTGATATAATCAACATGCTCTTTTTCTTTTTTTTTGAATTCATAAATATTTATGAATTATTAAAGGTATATACGTGATATATAAACAATCTACTAATTAAATTAATCTATTTCATTCAAATACTATAAACTACATCACGGTCTTCCCTTATAATACTTCAGGTGCTAATGAAACGATTTTAGTGAAATTTAACTGTCTTAATTCCCGGGGGATCGCGCCAAAAATTCGGGTTCCTTTTGGATTTCCTTCTTGATCAATAACAACTGCAGCATTGTCATCATATCGTATTATCATACCGTTGTCGCGTTTGAGTTCTTTACAAGTACGTACAATTACAGCTCGGACCACTTCCGATCTTTCTAGAGGTGTATTTGGTACTGCTTCTTTGATTACAGCAACAATAACGTCACCAATATGAGCATATCGTCGATTACTAGCTCCTATGATTCGAATACACATCAATTTTCGGGCCCCGCTGTTATCCGCTACATTCAAATGGGTTTGAGGTTGAATCATATCGTTTTTTTTTTTTTGTCTTTTTCAATGTAAAGGGTGAAATAAAAAAAAAGAAATATTGTTTGTTCAAAACAAAACAAGAAACCTGCAATTGTTTTTTTATACAAAAAACGATTTCCTTTGGTTCTTCCTATCCTATACCGAAAGAATGAATTGGGTTCGTATAGGCATTTTGGATGCCGCTATTGAAATAGCCCTTCTGGCTATATTTTCTGCTACTCCGCTCATTTCATAAAGTATTCTGCCGGGTTTAACAACAGCTACCCAATATTCGGGAGATCCTTTCCCCGAACCCATACGTGTTTCTGTAGGTCTTACTGTAACGGGTTTGTCTGGAAATATACGTACCCATATTTTTCCACCGCGGCGTGCATTTCGTGTCATTGCTCGCCGACCCGCTTCTATTTGTCTAGATGTGATCCAAGCGGGTTCAAGCGCTTGAAGAGCATATCTACCAAAGCAAATACGATTACCTCGATAAGATATTCCTTTCATTCTTCCTCTATGTTGTTTACGGAATCTGGTTCTTTTGGGGTTATAGTTGATGGTTGTTTATCAATTCCACCCATCTCTACTACAGAACCGGACATGAGAGTTTCTTCTCATCCAGCTCCTCGCGAATTAAACGATTAAAAAATAATATACGTGGTGAATAATATACTGAATCGGGGGATTCTTTGAAATATCATTTAATAGAATTTTTTTTTATCTTTTGATTTTGATATATAATTAAACACGTATTCTATTTTTAGATAATGTCGTTTAGGTATTAGGTATAACGTTATAATGAATCTTTATTTTGTTTTGCTTTTTATTATCCTATCGAATTGACTCAAATTTCTAAAAAAAAAATTCGCGGGCGAATATTTACTCCTTCAACATTCAGTTGTAAGATTAGTCTATGACATGACCTTTCAAAAAAAAAATAAATTGGTTTCTGGTTCGTTCCGCCATCCTACCCAATGAACCATTAGGATTCGTTTTCAATAGAATCTTATGCATTCACAGGTTCTGTCGTTCCCACCACCTCTCGAGTAATGGTTAGGTCTGAATTTTACAACGGAGCCCCTAATGAAATTCGTTTTTGAGTCAACCTTCTCAGTCTTTATTGACTCGGGGCTCTTGATTTTTGGTTCTATCCACGTATTTGTCTAATTATGGATCAATTCAGTATTGATGCTTTATTACATTCCCTTTTATGAGATGACTCATAGACCGTACATATTGGAATCATATATCGTTGATATTCTTTTTCTATCTTTCTCTCGCCTTTCCATTTATCTGTATACTTTTCCTTTTTGTTTATGCAAAAAAGATTTCAGTTGCTACAATGATATGACTTATATATCATATTTTGACTGGTTCTTTCTTTATATCCAGATAATGCGAAGCGATGAGTTGGTTATTAGTTCTATAGTTATTAGTTCGTATTATGGGTTGTTCCATTTTTTTGAATCCTAATCCTAAAAAAACCAACGAGTCACACACTAAGCATAGCAATTATATCAAACGATTAATCGAATTTTTATTCAACCTTATAGAATTGTTCATTTTTTTTATCACTAAATAGAACTAAATACAAGTCAAGTAAATGCTTATTATTCCTCGTCTACAAATATCCAAATTTTGATACCTAAAACCCCATAGATAGTTCGAACTGCGTAGGAACAATAATCTATTTTGGCTCGAATGGTTTGGAGAGGAACCCTACCTTCTCTGATCCATTCGACACGTGCAATTTCTTTTCCGTCGATACGCCCTGCAATTTGTACTTGAATTCCTTTTGTACCTGCCTGTTCAGTTAATTCAATAGCTTTTTTCATTGCTTTGCGAAATGAAACTCTATTCTTTAATTGTCCGGCTATAAATTCTGCAAGAATATTGGGGTGCCCATAAGGGTTTACAATTCTTGTAATAGCAATGTTGAGTTTTCGGTTTACACAATTGAGTTCTTTTTGTACATTGAACTGTAATTCTTCGATTTTTCGAGTCCTATCTTCTATTAATAACTTGGGGAATCCCATATAGATTATGACCTGAATCAAATCGATTCTTTTTTGAATCTCTATACGTGCAATTCCCTCGACATTAGAGGATATTTTCAGATTTTTTTGTACATAATTTTTGATACAATCTCGTATTTTTTGATCTTCTTGTAGATCCTCGGAATAATTTTTTGGTTGTGCAAACCAAAGAGAATGATGACCTTGGGTTGCACCAAGTCTGAAACCAAGTGGATTTATTTTTTGTCCCATAGT